GCAAAGGGTTTACTTGTTACTAACTAACATAGAGCCTCTAGTAGTCTTCTTTAGATGCCTTGTTTCACTCCGGTAGTATCATAGATCGGGTCGATGCAGAGGAAATGAATGCATTTCCATACTATTAAAACAAACCATTAAAAAAATGAAGAAATAGATAAAATGGAATCTGGATTCTGCCAAATCATTGATTCGACTGGATCTTACGGAGCCTGTTCATGCATGACATGATTCGGGGCTGATCATAGAAAGAATTCTATTCAAACGAACCAGCCTATCGTCTGTATATAGCTTATACGGTGGTTGGAACAAAGACACATTTGTTTGTTAATTTCAATGTGGCAGAAAGAGGAATATATCTGCACGGCCTAATAAGTAGTTCAAGTCACACACTCCCATAATCCATTTTCCTTTAGGAGAATTTCCTTCAACTCGTCGTGTTATGTTAAATAACATAATACAATATTACAATATTGCGGGGTTGAAGGAAAGAGAATGTCCAAAAACATGTCTTATTCGTTTTAATTTTAATAAGACACATTTGTAGCAATGAAATACTATTGTTCCTTCCCGAAGTGATAAATGATTGATTACAAAGATCTATAATCTATCTTCTCTATAAGGGACCAGAAATACCCTGTTTACGTATCATAAGGAAATGCATTAACATAAATACAGCAGTAAGAAGAGGCAATACAAAAGTGTGTAAACTATAAAAACGAGTCAAAGTGGATTGTCCCACACTAGCACTTCCGCGTAATAACTCTACCAAAGGCGATCCTATTATAGGAATAGCTTCAGGCACGCCTGTTACAATTTTGACCGCCCAATAACCGATTTGGTCCCAAGGTAAGGAATAACCAGTTACACCAAAAGATGCGGTCAATACCGCCAGAACTACACCTGTAACCCAAGTTAATTCTCGAGGTTTTTTAAACCCACCGGTGAGATACACACGAAATACGTGCAGTATCATCATTAGAACCATCATGCTTGCCGACCACCGATGAACTGATCGGATTAACCAACCAAAATTCGCTTCAGTCATTATGTATTGAACAGAAGCAAACGCCTCAGTAACAGTTGGACGATAATAAAAAGTCATAGCAAATCCCGTAGCTACTTGTACTAAAAAACAAGTAAGGGTAATTCCGCCTAGACAATAAAATATGTTGACATGAGGAGGAACATATTTACTAGTTATATCATCTGCAATCGCCTGAATCTCGAGACGTTCTTCGAACCAATCATAGACTTTATTGAGATAGGTAAACCGGGGGGACTCCCCCTCTGAGAACCGTATATGAGAATTTTATCTCGTACAGCTCAAGCAAAAACACACAAATACTGCTCCCAACGCATATGTAATAATAATAAAAATATCTTACTCTTCCGATTTCATCTTCTCGGAAGTGAAGATACGAAGCATTAAAAATACGAAAGTTTTTCTTTGTGGTGATACTGCCAAAATTTCAAGTCGGCTCTCCCTTTTTTTATTGTTACTACAGGCCTCTTGAATCTTCTCTTTCCCTATTTTTTCTTTGATTTTTTGTTGTGTGTAATCCGGCTTTGACTGTTGTTTTTTCTCATTGATAGGAATTTATCTTGTTAAGACCCTATAAACTAATCGAAACCCTAGATTCATACTAGAACCACGATGATTCAATAAAAACCCCAAGCCCAAAGATTCCCTGAGTCAGAATTATCGGATCATCACTTAAATAGGTATAATGACTCAAAATACGAAAGAATTTACCTTTTAATCAAAGTCATTGAAAACTTTTTAGTTAGAATCCGGTCACAAGGTCTGAATCTTAAATATGAATCATAGTTCAATTCTGGATCTATTTCATAATATTTCGTGCTCCAAATACTCAGATGAGTATCCGACGAGGTAGAACCATCTCTAGCAAGATAAGATGACAGACTCATTCTCTGTATTATCAATAGGATCCATTCTAACAAGTCACACACTCATATTCCGGAAATACAGAAAGAAATTCCGCGATTGAACTACCAAAGGGGTTATAAGTCATAAACCTGAGATTTCACTTTAGTATTGAAAAACTCGAACTTAGTAGTTCTTGTAGATTTAATTCATTGAAATTCCATCCAGTAAAACGGAAGAATTGTAAATCTCCAAAATAATAGATAGGAATACTGCAAATAAAGCCATTGCGACACCCATCAAAGGAGTAGTTCCCCAGCCAGGAGCTACTTTACCATATTCCGAATTCAACGGTTTCAATAAAGCCCCTACCGTAGTTTGTCTTGGACGAGATCTAGAACTACTCTCAACGGTTTGTGTAGCCATAAATCCGATTGTATTTATTGAGATCTGTTGACTTTGTATACCATTCCCCTGTAAATAAAGGATCTTATCAGAGATCCATTGCGGTCTTGAATTCATATAAGAATGGAAACAGCAACCCTAGTCGCCATCTTTATATCTGGTTTACTTGTAAGTTTTACCGGGTACGCCTTATATACCGCTTTTGGGCAACCCTCTCAACAACTAAGAGATCCGTTCGAGGAACACGGAGACTAGTTGAAGTAATGAGCCTCCCAGCATTCAATATTGGGAGGCTCATTACTTCAACGGAGATAATGAAAAATCATTTCTTCGTTGGAATTTTAGGCGGTTCTCGAAAAAAGATAGCGAAAAAAATAATCCCTAACGTCGAGACTAATAGAAATGTATAAACCAATGCTTCCATAGATTCGATTGTGGTTTACAATTATAGCTTCCATACCTGTTTATGGGGGATTATTTCCCTGCTAAAGAAAGAGTCAACGAAAGGGTAATGATTCAATCACGATTTCTCTGATCCCCAATGTCAAACCAAATTACAAAAAGAGAGACTCAAAATACGAAAGAAATTTTGTATCAGACTGCTTGTCTTCTTGTAGTTGGATCTCCTAGTTTTTGGAATGTTCCAAATTCTACTTGAGCATCTAAATCTGGATCAATACCAGCAAAAACATCTCGGAACAAGGTTCTAGCCCCATGCCAAATATGTCCGAAGAAGAAGAGCAGCGCAAAAGAAGCATGTCCAAAAGTAAACCAACCTCTTGGACTACTACGAAAAACACCATCCGATTTCAAAGTAGCGCGATCTAATTCAAAAATTTCACCTAATTGAGCACGTCTAGCATATTTTTTGACAGTAGCAGGATCACTATAACTGACGCCATTGAGTTCGCCGCCGTAGAACTCAACAGTTACACCTACTTGTTCTACGCTATATTTCGATTCTGCTCTTCGAAAAGGAACATCGGCTCTAACAATTCCATCTCCGTCTATCAAAACGACCGGAAATGTTTCAAAAAAGGTAGGCATACGACGTACAAAGAGCTCGCGCCCTTCTTTATCTCTAAATATTGGGTGTCCTAACCACCCAACAGCTATTCCATCCCCATTGTCCATGGAACCTGCCCTAAATAATCCCCCCTTTGCCGGATTATTGCCAATGTAATCATAAAAGGCTAATTTCTCAGGAATTTTCGACCAAGCTTCTGAGAAACTTTGATTTTCGGCCAGCCCGGCACTAACTCTTCGATATATTTCTTGCTGAAAGTACCCCTGATCCCATTGATAACGAGTGGGGCCAAATAATTCGATCGGAGTAGTTGCTGAACCATACCACATAGTTCCGGCAACTACAAAAGCTGCAAAAAAGACAGCAGCGATACTGCTGGAAAGTACGGTTTCAATATTACCCATACGTAATCCTTTGTATAGACGTTGGGGCGGGCGGACACTAAGATGAAATAAGCCCGCCAATATGCCCAATGTCCCTGCTGCAATATGATGAGAGGCTATTCCACCTGGAACAAAAGGATCAAAACCTTCTACGCCCCATGCGGGATTTACTGGCTGGACTTTTCCAGTTAGTCCATAAGGATCAGACACCCATATTCCAGGACCATACAAGCCGGTTACATGAAATGCGCCAAAACCAAAACAAGCCACCCCGGAAAGAAATAAATGAATTCCAAAAATTTTAGGCAAATCTAATGAAGGTTTTCCTGTACGTTCATCAGAAAAAATTTCTAGATCCCAATACACCCAATGCCAAATAGCTGCCAAAAAGCACAAGCCAGAAAACACAATATGTGCCCCGGCCACACCCTCATAACTCCAAATACCGGGATCTGTTACTGTCCCTCCTGTAATACTCCAACCGCCCCAGGAATTTGTTATTCCTAAACGAGTCATGAAGGGTATAACGAACATACCCTGTCTCCACATTGGATCAAGAACGGGATCAGAGGGATCAAAAACCGCTAATTCATATAGAGCCATCGAACCAGCCCAACCCGCAACTAGAGCCGTATGCATTATATGGACAGAAATCAACCGACCAGGATCATTCAATACAACGGTATGAACACGATACCAAGGCAAACCCATGGAAATACCCCTTTATCAAATAAAAATAGATACTATGTAACTTTATTGCATTGGAAAATACTATGACTATCAACGGACCCCTGTTCTGTTCAGTGAATTATCTCGGAGCAAGGGTTAATATTTGTTCTATTCTATTGAGAATAATAGAACAATTATGTTTGTAGGAACAAAGAGAAGCAGATCTATTCTATACCCGATAAGTATCAATACGCAATGGGGGTTGATACCTTTTTATATGATCAAATGTCCCCATATTTGTTCATCGTTGGAAGGCTCGAGTCTCAAGAATTATACTTTAGTCATTCTTTAGTCATTCTATCGCCCTTTCTGACCTGTTCTAATGGATTCTAGACAGAATATATGATAAAGAATATCAACCTTTATCATATAGGTTGATATTATGAAGAGACTAACCCGATTATCACGTTTCCATATCAAAGTGAAATATAGTACTCAATTCTTTTTTCTTTCAGTTAATGCCTATTGGTGTTCCAAAAGTACCCTTTCGAATCCCGGGAGACGAAGATGCAACTTGGGTTGACGTATAGTGCGACTTGTCAGATATAGTGGGTCATATGGGCTTTCCCCGTTCTCTTCCCCGATCAAGATATCCCCCCCTTCGCCCAAGAAAGATTGAGTGAATCGTCTAAAATTCGGAGCGTGAAGTTCAACTAGATCCATTTGTAGGGGGATTTAGACTAATAGTATCAATTAGAATAATTTAGGGTTGGCTTGGTTAAACCAATAAAATGACATGAAGTATCCAGGCTCCGTTTAAACAAATCCCAATTGATAATATATCGATAATTAATGCTTGTATTGTATGAAAAATTCTTCCTATTTTCAAATGAGAAAAGGAATAAAGCATCTGAACCTTAATTACTCGAATAGAATAGATGAATTCAATATCAATATGTTGAATATCCTATTTTTTGGCAAAGGCATGAGCCGAATGAAAAAAAGGAAATCTTAGCAAAACAAAAAGAAGCGGTATTAGAAGCATTTGCCCTATATGTGCAAATAAAAATCGAGCAGATTTTTACCCGGAGTAGAGCATAAACCTAAAAGAATTAAAGAGAAGAGGCCCCTTCAAGAACAAGAAAATAACATCGTGGTTTTCATTTAATCTCGATGAAACAATAAATCAACGAGCAGTTAGTTAGAAAAGTTTACTCTTACTATAACAAATACTATCTCTTTAAACTATTTTTTTATGATTGTATTTGATTTGCATATTATTGCATATTCAATAAAAAATTTTACTTTCTATTATATGTATGTAATTTTACATTATGTTTTTATGTTTATGATTCCTTTGTTCTATTTTGTTCTATATAGTTATTATATAGTTATCTATTTCTAGTTTATAGTTAGTTCTAGTTAGCTATAGTCGACATAAGGAAACGAGGAATAAAAACTCATATTTATTGAAAAATAGAAGACAAACCCCCTCATTATTGCTATCCAAAAAGAAGAGGACAGTAATCTACACATTGATTTTTTCTTTTTCACATTTTTTTGAACCGTATGCATCAAAAGGTGCATGTACGGTTCCTAAGGGATAAAATTTTACCCTAATCAACCGACTTTATCGAGCAAGATTACTTTTTTTAACCCAAGAGATTACGACCGAGATCTCGAATTACCTTGTTGGTCTTATCGTATATCTCAGTATAGAGGATCAGACCCAGGATTTGTATTTGTTTATAAATTGTCCTGGCGGATGGGTATTACCCGGAATAGCTATTTTTGATGCTATGCAACTTGTGCTACCAGATGTCTATACAATATGCATGGGAATAGCCGCTTCAATGGGATCTTTTATCCTGGTCGGAGGAGAAATTACCAAACGTTTTGCATTCCCTCACGCTTGGCTTTGGCGCCAATGAGTTTTTTTTTGATAAAAAAAGATTATGCCTTCACCATAAAAAATATCAATATATATTATGAGTAAAAATAGCATGGCACTTTGAATTCGATATGCAAAATTTTGTTCGTTTTTTTTTCAAAACATTAGATTATGTATCGAGAGAGGAGTATGAGATAAAGGGTATTCCCGATTTTTGATTTATCCGGAGTCCATTTCAGCGTCACAAACTTTTTTATACCAAAAGACTCTTAATCCTAACCTAACAATATTTATGGTTGAAAGAGTACGAAAATAAAAAAAATTCCTTATTTAAAATAAAAAAGAAACTTTGGGATTGCTGAATTACAGACGAAATGAACGAAACGAATCTATAAAGCAACGGAGCCATCGTAGTATTTTGAACTCACGAAAAGAAGGGTGGTAATTGGACGATTTACTGATCTGGATCTGATCGATTCTCTTTTTATTCGATGGAAGAGAAAAGTAAATTTCATTGTCGAGCCGTATGCAATGCGCAAAAGATGCACGTACGGTTGTTCCAGTTTATTGTTATTCGCTATCTTTTGTCTTCGACGCATCATGGCGAGATAGAAGAACCCCTTTTTGTTATATCATCAGGGTAATGATCCATCAACCTGCTAGTGCTTTTCATGAGGGATCGACGGGAGAGTGTATGATGGAAGCGGAAGAACTATTGACTCTGCGAGAAACCCTCACAAAGGTGTATGCACAACGAACAGGCCAACCTTTTTGGGTTCTAACCGAAGACCTGGAAAGGGATGTTTTTATGTCAGCAAGAGAAGCCCAAGCTCACGGAATTATTGATCTTGTAGCGAATGAAGGAGTAGAAATAGTAAAGAAAGAAAAATGGAAAGAGTCGAAGTAGGCAAATTCGAAAATGGATATTTGATCTTTTGACTTGACTGGGGAATATTCTCTATAAATATAACTAGAAAAAATTAAGAATCATCAGGTTAGGATTGATCTAAACCAGTCCCTTATGTAAATGATTCAGCATGCCAACTATTAAACAGCTTATTAGAAACACAAGACAGCCAATCAGAAACGTCACGAAATCCCCCGCTCTTCGGGGATGTCCTCAGCGCCGAGGAACATGTACTAGGGTGTATGTGCGACTCGTTCAGATTTTGGGCTGGGCCAACAAAAGAAATCAATTTTCCAGTATCAATGATCATTACCAGCGAATAGGATAAAATGGAAGAACTACGGTCACTATCGAAAAAAAGATCTATCATATTCATCTATTGCGTATGAAATTTATGGTTTCTCTTGGTGTAACCCCAACCAGCTCGATTTAAGACGAGAAGCAAGTTCCCATTGGTAGCAAGTGCTATACATTAAGCGGGAAAGTCTTCTTCAACAAAAAAGATTATGCTCCCATTTTTACAAAACGGACTAACAGGGTCAGCTATCCAGCAAACCTTCCAAATGAAATACCGTTACTGTATAGGCGGATCTCGTTGTGAAAGACCTATTACTGGATAATTCATGGGTAGAGCCGACGATTTTTAATTGTACAAGTTACCAATAGCGTTGACTAAACGAAGTAAAGGGCTCCGGTGTATAGAGAGGACCTCACCGTTTAAGAAGTAACCATAGAAACGAAGGAACCCACTATTTCTTTATTTATCTAGATTGACTACGTTTTTCTTTTGGATAACTAGTATCAATCCAACTTCTTATTTCATTTGGGGTTGGGGCGAAATGCCGCAAAAAAAGAAAAAATCGTGGTCGGGAAGGTTATAGTAGCAAAAGCCATTGGAATTCTTTTTATACATTGGAAAAATCCGTTTTGTTATTACCAGCGAGGAAAGAAAAAATAACTCAAAGAGAAAGAAAATCAATTAGTTATTTAACAAAGTTTCATTTATTCAATGACCAGAGTTAGACGAGGGTATATAGCTCGGAGACGTAGAAAAAAAATGCGTTTATTTGTATCAAGCTTTCGAGGGGCTCATTCAAAAACTATTCGCATTATTGCTCAACAGAAAATAAGAGCTTTGTTTTCGGCTCATCGAGATAGAGATAAGAAAAAGAGAGATTTTCGCCGGTTGTGGATTACGCGGATAAACGCAGCAATTCGCGAAACAGAAAAGGGCGTATACTATAGTTATAGTAAATTTATAAATGATCTGTACAAGAGACAGTTGATTCTTAATCGCAAAATACTTGCACAAATAGCTATATTAAATAAGAATTGTCTTTATAGTATTTCCAATGAGATCGAAGATTGGAAAGAATCACCCGAAATGATTTAAACAAAGCCCCCCGGAGAAGGAACTCCGGGAAGGGAAGATAGAATCAAAATGAGTCCGATAAAATAAAATGTAAAATACAATTACAATAAAGTAGTCAAAATGAACAAAGACATTCAATAAAAAAAAGATTGCTTCTTCCTCGATTTTTCTTACGAGACAACAAAAAAATCCGGATTTTCGGATTTTTCGAGCAAAACATCAATTGAAAAAAGAAAAATCAAGAGTAAACCTATTGTTTTTTTGTTCGAAAACCTCGAAAACCCGTAGTTCTAACGGCCGACTTGGCTTTTTCAAATTGTTTCTCATTATTCAGAAAGGGTAACAAAGATAGAATACGAGCTTGTTTTATAGCAATAGTAATTAATCGTTGTTGTTTCAGAGTCAATCTATTCACGCGCCTAGATAATATTTTTCCCTGTTCACTAATAAATCGACTAATTAAACTCATGTTTCTATAATCAATTCGGTCCCCCGATTGAAGCGGGGGCAAGCGCCTACGAAAAGACCGCTTAGATTTAAGGAAAGATCGCTTGGATTTATCCATGGTTTGTTTAGTTTATTTATTCCTTATTATATAAATAATATTCTGCCGAAAATCCTATTTCTAATTCATTTTTTTAGATCCGACCGAAATAGGATTTGGTTTTTTTCTTTTCTTTAATTTGAATTTGTTTTTGTATAGGAATCCTTTTTTTTATTCTTTTTTACTTTTTTATTTAAATAAAATTGCTAATAGAATATTATTCTGATTTCTATATATATATTAGACTATTGCATAGAAATAGAATAATATGTCTGTTTATTACATTTGGAACTCTCCCTTCAAAAGGTGATATACAGACGTTCGATCTATTTTTTGATCTCTCCATGAATTGTATGTTTGTAACAATAGGGACAGAATTTTCTCAATTCTAATCGACTAGGTGTGTTGTGTCGATTCTTTTGAGTAATATACCGAGAAATACCCCTTGATTCCTTATTAACATTCTTTCGGACACAACTAATACATTCCAAAATAACGCTTACTCGTACATCTTTACCCTTGGCCATGAACCCCCCCTTTTGTGTTAATTTTTTATTCAAGCAACTCTTTTATTTTCGACCTGAAGCGGAGAGAAAGAAAAAAAATAGAAATTGCTAACTCAAAATACACTTTATTTAAAAGAGTTCGTTGCAGTAAATAGAGGAATAGGCAATATTCAAAAAAAATTAATAGTAAATAGAATTCAGTTATAGTATAATAGACGTAATACGAGGATTTCGAAATCTATTTCTAATCACAGTACAGTATTTTATTTAAGTCTCGTGTATGAGACTTTTGCCCTAGACCCATATTTGAATTTCCGTTCTCCCTCTATTCATTTTTGAATAGAAAATTGGAATTTTCCATTCGAGCTTGAGCACAAGCTTTGCTGAGGTTGAATCCAATTTTCTTTC